CAGCAAGGAGAAAGGGATAGATAAAGCCGGGGCGGGATACCTCGCTTCAATTGAATAGCTTTCCTTTGCTTCAAATAACGAGGAGACCGAGCTAGTCCTTGTGCTTCCCCTTACAAGCAAAAGAACGGGGACGAGATGCCCTGAACGAGAAAGCCCCTGGTGATGCTCACAAACCAGCTACAAAGTTCCGAAAAAGGGCTATCCGTCAGGCAAGAAATCCACATTGACCGACTAGCCTGTCAAAGCAAGCTTAAAAAGTCATGTTGGAAGGCTATATTATCTTATACCGTTCGTACCCTATTTCCTCTGGTCGACTTGAAATTGTCACTTAATAAAGAAAAGACTTTCGACAGGATCTTCATTCAGCTTTAAGCGAAAGAAAACACTTTTTTCTTTACTTACACAATTTTATTGAATTGACACCTATGTCAGCCTGATATGCATGCTTAGGGAAAAGGCATAGGCAAAAAAGAAAGACTTCACGCTTGAACTACGGGACAGACTAGCGGAATAAAAGTCACATCCATATGGGAATAACCCCTGTTCGTAAACCCTGTTGTCTTAGGCTGTATGAGTCTTCCTTAAACGAGTGAAACGCTCTAAAGAGTAGCCTACGGGAGATAGCTATATCTTTTCTATCTTCTTAATAACAAGCACAGAAGCAGGAAAGCTAGCCACCCCGATTCCTTCTTACTTAACTTTAGGCAGTGTCCATACGTTCCGGCGTGGTGCAAGAGAAAGAGAGTATTGTTTAACTGTATTCCCTTTCATGAGATCAGTAGTTGGTGGAATTCTTCAAAGTCTTTCCGCTGTTTTGGGAGAGCACAAAAGCTGATTAATTAGGAAAGAGCTGCTAAGAGGGATGACTCGCCCTTAGCCCTCGTCTAAAACCTAGCAAACAGACCGTTGTAAACCAGGTGAACTAGAGCGAACAGGAGAAGCAAGCAAATAGCGGCCTCTCATCCAATCCACCTCTAGCAGTTAAAGGAAGGTATTCCGATCTTTGATCCGCCGATTCAGGAGCGATTGAAGCGAATACAATAACTTATAACTTACGTAATGAGATGAGGGAAACAATATTCTATAAAGCATCAAGCTAGGCATGCTTACCTGACTCTCGGGCTTTCTTGCCCATTGGAAGTTGAAGATTTCCGAGCATTTGAACAAAGAGGAAAGGAGCCGATTAGTAGTCCAGGTTAGGCTTTCGGTTTAATACCAATCTTCCGCAGAGTAGTGTTAAAACAATAATAGTAGTATGGGCTCAGCCCTAGTTCTTAAGGCGAAGTCTCACATGAAAGAGAAAAAGTCAAGCACATACGTAAGAAAGATAAAATTAAAAAATAGGGGCTCCGTAGAGCAATATCATTCTACTTTACCTTCTTATGAACCGTACGAAGGGATCGATCAAATAAATACTTTTTGATATCGTGATGCAAATGTTGTACATCGGCGAGAAAGGGAATCATTTTCTCGTTTTGATTACTGATCATGAAAGCGGCGGCTCGCTTGTTACCATGATTTTGATTTTGACAATGTTCCCAAAGAGAAGGGCATCATATGAGGCCGGGCGAGACATGGTTAATGAATCTGCTGCGAAGGCGAGCTCGAAGGAGTCCATTCGTCACCAAATTCAAGAATCTACGGCGAAGGTGCGGGACATGTTAGCTAGGCGAGACTCACTCCCAAAGGAGGAAAGCGCTAAGCACCAACAAGTGATGGAGATCCAGAATCGCCTCTCTCAGAAACAAGCTGAGCTGTCTGAACTGGGCGAGCAGCTTTGCAAATTAGAGAAGGCGGAGTACAGTCGTCTATTCTCGGCATGGGACGAGGCAGAGAAGGCTGACGAGATGCATGCTGCAGGTCAAGCTTCTTTGGACAGTGCCAGAGCTAAGTGGAATGACCTGAAGTTCAAACTTGACTAGGATAGGGCCCCACCTATGTAAATGTTGTAAACTCTTTTTAGAGACTTGTAGCCTTGCTGGCATTTTTCATTAAATGCACCCTATTTATTAGCATGCCACATTGAATGCTGGAATTACACGTGTCTTTATAGGCCTTGTTTCTGCATGTTGATTTTCAAATGCCACCTCCTGCTTGCTACATCGCCCCTCCCTATAAATAGCGACTGCCCTTATTTGATGGTAACTCATGCATGCAATGGCTTCCTCTTCTTCTCAACCCCCTGATGTACTTGCTACTGACCCATCTTTCACTGATCTTGGTGCTTACGTCTACCAGCACCACTCCAGGCAGTTCTATACCTTTTAAAAACCTTAAGTCCTTGTCTCATTGGTAAGGGGATCTCCCTCTTGTTCCAATGAGTGTACTTCTGGCCGAGCACTTCAAGCAAAAGTGGATTCTTTTCTTCAGCATTTAACTCAGCTGCATAGGCGTTTAGGACACCCTTAGCCACAAAGGAAGGCTGCGATAGCTACAGCTGACTTACAGAAGGGGCCAGGCAGATGCACCAACTGAAAGATATGCCACAGCTGAAGTAAGATCGCTTATGAAAAGGAATGATGCAACTGCCAATAAAGGGCTCTGTCTCCGACATACGAACCAACGATTCAAGAGATGGACTCCCCACTCTGAACACCACCGGACTACTACCGGTACCTGTTCACCGACACTGAAAATAAGGATGGGCAGGACGGAATACATCCCGACTACGCCTCTAGAGCACCGGGGATCACCGGAATACGTTCCAGCAACGCCACCATCTGAACTACTCAGCTCCCCGGAGTACATTCCAGCTGTTTGGCACGGAAATCGGGACTATCTGGAATACGTCCCGATCGCTGCAAATGTAATGCGTAAAAGAGTAAGGGGGGACCCATATCCTTACCAAAACATGTCGGTTGACGACATAATGCGCATGCTGGAAGAAAGGCTCAAAGGTCTCCAAGTGCAAAGACCTGAGCCGGAAAACATAATCCTGGGCTACTGTTGTGTGTTCCGATCCTTCCAGTGAGAGCTTGTGACCATCGCAGTGACCGCAGTATGCTTAATCGACTCTCTCTCTACCTTCTTGATCGTTGCATCACAAGTTCGCACGACAAGCCGCATTGTGCACTCAAGCTTGGATGATGAATGCCATTGATTACCTCAGGGTGTGAGGGATAACTCCGATTTAAGACGATTTTCAACAGAAAAGGGCATTGCCATAAGTGACGGTCGAGATCAGATCTACGGGATGGGATGCCCCCCTTGAAATGGGAATAGCCCTTACTGTGGATATCTTCTACTGACGAGCAAGAGCAAAGCTAGCATAATATTGTATTAAAGAAGAAATGGCATGGGGCACATCTTCTGTTCGAGAATCCCCTGCAGTAGAAGAGGAGGCATGCCATAGTTTAAGAAGGAGACAGAGATCCTAACTAGGGCTATTCTTCGTGGACTAGTCTTTTGCTTTTCTCCTTCTCTAGTTGTGGGACTTAAGGAGGAAAAGATGTCACCGGGCGTTCTAGGGGAACGAAATCCAATAGTTTGGCTGTTGTGCGTACGAAACTTGCCTTCAAGCTTGAAACTTCTTGCCCATCCATCCTGGCTTTAAACATAGGATTTGCGGTACATGACTATTACTGTATAAAAGGAAGCATGGAAAGAGCATCCGATTACTGAACCACTATGGGATCGTCGCTTAGTGCATTGATGCCTTTAATTTAATAAGGGCTTTCCCTTTGCAATCATAGGCTGTTGGAAGCTCTCTCTGCTCTGTCGGCTGTTAGCCTTTCTTACTTTCCTTCTTACAGGGCACGAACGGGAGCCTTTCTTTCCTAAGCTTTAATGTGGCGAGGAAGGAATATGCCTGAAAGTCTTTCTTCTTTTAATACCCACAGATCTGTTGGAGGAAGGAAGCCTGGGAGATTTAGCATCCGATTATCGCCATATACTATTTCTGAGAGGTGTGCATGGCAACATAGTACAAAAAAGTTAGAAAGATGTTTGCTGCTAGATGAGATTCGAATTATCCTTCTTCTATGTCGATTTAGGAATTTCATCAGGAATAGCGGTCCGGTTCCACATCTCTCTCTTTCTTTATCTCCACTTTCGAAGCTAGTGCAAACGTTCTTTATGAAGGGCATATTCATGAAAATGATAATGCTAAAGTGAATAAGCGAGAGACGGCATGTGCTCTCTCTCTTCTGTCAATATCTATGCTCTCTTTATGGGATTGAAACATGTCACTCTGCCTAACACATGGAATTGGACATCTTTCCTTGGCTAGAATAGCTAAGCGGATCTAACTCTATCTATTCAGTTTAACGATTCCGTTTTCACTAATAAATAATAGGAGCTTCGAGTGAGCCCGACGCAAGCTCATTCTGGAGCAATGGAATCAGGAAGCCCTTTCTTTCACGGCTGTCGAAGAGCAAAGAATCAAGTCAGTCTTTGCCCTTTTCCTTTGGAAGCTGCTTTCCTCCTTTCCTGCTTTAGTGTCTTGCTAGCCATTTCAATGTCTTACGCATAGTGGCATGCTCTGTAGACGGAGTAAGAAAGATTCAAGGAGCGCAGGGCGATCTGCTTTTAGGACTGAGCTCTCTCGCTTTCTTAAGGAATTTCTAGAGTCATATGGGATGGCTATGCTTTCCATGGGTTCAAATCTTTTCTTTGGTTTGTTGGGCTCGGTTGCTCTTCTTTCTATGGTTAGCAGTAAATGAGACTGGGAGTTGGATTTCATTTCCTTTATGACTTTCGCTCCCCTTAAAGAAGGCAGAACTCAACACGGCAGGTAGCGAAGTGACTTCCGGATCTGGATTAACTGATTTAGGACTTTTTCTGCACCGATCTGACTTATTTAGAAAGCTAGAACGGAGAGGGAAGACCCGGAACAATATGGTTTGCTGGTACAGAATCCGTTGCTATTGGACTTGGCAAGTAAGTCCAGAAGGAAGAAGTCGTAGCTGCTACCGCTCCGTGGGCTTCTTCTTAGTCTGCTCGAAAGTAAAGCCAGTAACTTTAAAGTCGAAAGAAACTTTAAGTGAATGCACCTGGTACTGCCTTGAATTGCTAAAAGAGAAGCGAACCGGCTAGCCCCCAGAAGAGATGTGTACTGGCCTGGGCCAAGTGATGAAGGGCCAGCCAAACCTAAGTGTCAAAAAGAGAGGGCAATTGCATTATTTTTATCCTTGTCCGTTGTTAACCTAAAAGCGTTACCTATATCGGACCAAACTTTAAATTAAGGATAGGCTGAACCTTGAGCGTAGGTGGTTGAAGACCAAAAATCCCTCCTCTTTGTCTGTGTTTGGTAAAATCTTCAAGTGGTATTATTAGGAATTTGGTGACGAAGGCTATGAAGTTAAATCTGGCTTGCGAGCTAACCTCCCCACCTTAGTGTCAAAGCTGATAGATCAAGTGACGACGCATGCGGGTCATTCGAAAACCTCAATGAAAGATCAACATTATCTATAGATCGCGAGATTTACGATGACATTTCCTTCTATCTGATAATCTCTGGGCGCTACTGCAAGGGAGAAATGCCCAGAATATAGTGACAATATGGGAGTTGTTCCTTTTGTATACCTTCGGGTATAAAGGTAAGATCTCTCACGTGTCACTATTAATAAGGAGCACCTGAAGGTAACCCGATCAGAATCCTAATCCGAAGCTTGTCCGTATGAGTTGTATGGGTAAACCCAAGTCTTACTATTCTTTACCAATGTCTGGTGTTTGGAAAACCTTTTTGTAAGCCAATGGAGCGGGGATCTCTTGATTCACGTGCTCAGGGACCTACACCGGTACAAACTAATCCAGGGCCTTCTGCCATTCATCAACTTCCAAACCCCTTCGTCTATTCTCGTACGGTCTTGACGATCCTGGTCCGGGCATTGACTCATTGAGAGCAGACGAAAACTAAGAAGACTTGAGGATAGCACGTGAGATCAACTACTTAGAATACGCTACCATCTGTCTTCGATTATGCTCGTTCTACTTTGAGGGAGAGATCGCTCCTTTAAGGAGACGGGATTCCACTATTATATATGAATATGATCCCACCACTTGAAACTGATTCAACAACGGATTCTTCTTCCAAGAGAAAGAAGAGCAAGAACATCGCTTATTCTGCCCTTCCTTTATGCCTCTGTCGTCTTTTGCCGGGTTAAGGCCTGCTGAGACAATAGATAGTCAGGCAGGTGGCCTAGCTCTAGCTAAGAGAGATTCTTTAACCACGAAAGCATCAACCATTTAACCGGCTTTTCACTCCTCCCCCACTTCTTACCTACTCCAGTCTCTCTAAGATTCCATGAAATAGCATAAAGCAGAATCTTAATCCTAATCAGACTGACCAAGAGCAATCGCAGCTGAGTCAACTCTATCCATTCTTGTTCCAAGCTAAAAGCTTCTTGCCGGCTTAACCACGCAATTTCTCTTATATACACGCAATTCCGTGTGCTTACCCTTACCCCCTCCTTCTTGAATCCATCACCATCAGCCTTTATCCTCGAGCTCCCACACAAAAAATGCTTCAATTGATTGACCCAAAAAAAAAGAAAGTCGTCGTAAAGGTTGGTTTCATTCCCCTCTCCGTAGGGATAAAACCCTTGTCCTTCACCTGCTTCTTCGAACGAGTCGGCAAAAGAGCAGATGCTAGGGCTTATGCCTTTCCAATGGCATCTGTTTTGTCTCTATCGTTTGGTGCCCTCTCCTTTTGTGCCGCCCCCAAAGCATTCATTCCTTTCACTGGCGTTCACCCGACCGAGCTTAACCGAAAGGCTATCTTGATAGAAGAGCTCCAATAGCCGCCCACTTCTTCCTCACTCCTATCCTTCCCTGTAATGAGACGAAGGAAGCAAAGGCTAAGGGCAAAGGTACCAACGCAGACACTAAAGAAGATAAGGCAATTTAGTCATTTCTTCTCCGAAACAGCTTTGGGTATTTCATTCAAGTCTGCGGGTAGAAGAGATTGAAATGATCTCAAAAGTCGCTCTCACCTCGACCCTTCTTCTAAATGCTGTTTTCCAACAATGTAAAGTACACCTAAGGGATATAACTCAAATGGCGAAGAGGGAGTTTTTTTAGTATTCCGGTCACCCTCCGCCAACCGGATTTTGGGTGCCACATGGATTCTGAACATTGTTGCAGATGCTCCAACTGATCTTTGGCATCAACCTCTTTTTTCTTTGAATCCCCCCTTTTCTTTTAACAGGCCCCACTTTAAGGTGGGCTTTTGGAGGATAGTTCATTTCTTTCACCGCCTTTCCCGAAATCAAGGTTTCACGATGAGCCAGAGCATGAAGCTCATTAAAAAAAAAATCCCCAGTGTCTCAAAGGCGGCTGGAGCGGCTCACTTACCACCAACAAATCAACTGTAAACTTCTTCTGAGACTTCGGAATGGCAAAGAGCAGAAAGGGGGGCTTTTAGGCCTTAGGCATGAGAAAGACAAAGAAAGGGCATCGTTCTCGGCTGGCCGGACATTGGAATCGGCGCTCTCCTCAACCGGATCAATTAGAGCGTCATATTTGAAACTTCCAAAGCATTAACTCAAACGAGGAAAGTCCCCTCATGATAACTTGATCACACAAGGCCAATCAAAAGGGCTTTCTTCGCTCGAAAGACGAAACTCAACTAGCGCTTTCTTTCTATACGAGAAGAATCGTTCTCTATCAGATATTTGTTCTCGCTCGCGAAGGGGTACGTCCACAGATCGCTAGGACCGGGAACTGATCGAGACGGGAAAGGAAAAGCCATTATAAAGAAGCATAGGTCTTCACCTTCTTCGTTTGCTCACCATGCTCAACGCACGTTAGAAAAGTGTGTAAATGTGCTTTTCGAGCATCTTATTGTCACAGGGGATGCTGAACAAAGATTGACTCAATCCACGGTCAATTCTGAAAGATGGGATTCTTCTTATTCTCTTTCTGAATTAACAAACAAAAAGTGAAAAGCAGCTAGCCTAGCTCTTGGCCTAAGTAGTAGCCCTTCCTCAGCTTGACAAAAGTCTTGCTTATGCTTCCTTCCCTATCTCTTTCCCATGTTAAGCGTGAAAAGGGCTTCTATGGCGTCGAGTATTTGAGAGTTGTTGGAGAGCTTCCTTGCCTAGCCTATGCTTCAAGGCTAGTTTCAAGCTCATCACAAGGAGTTTACAAGCTGGTTTGATAGAACCAGGTTCGAGCGTACTTGCTAGCTGGTTTGCTGGTAGAATGGGGGATAGATAGCTGTTCAAAGTACCTTTCCCCTTGACTCTGCTTTCTTCTATTGGACCAGGCAGGGATCTCTGATTAGTCGAATGAGCCCATCCCTCTGGCCTATCATTTATTGGTCGATCCAGCTTTCGCTTCCTTACTTCCCCATTGGTGTGATATGATCTTAGATGAGATTCTATTATCGTATGCGTTTATGAGAGGCGAGAGGGTGCTCCTTCATGCGCTTGTAGTGAACTCCCTTATCGCGTGATGGTGCTATGCGCTTCCAGCTTCCAGTAGGTGTGATTTACTACCTTCGCTACCTGGTGCGCTTGATGGGATCTATCTCACTAAGACCCATAGAAGGAAATGAAGGCTGAATCTGACTTGGCGATCTCACGCTTGTACTTTGATTTTCCTAACTGGTACAAAGGACTCCCACACGGTTTATGGGTGACTCCCATATCCATCTCTTTCATTTTAAGTAAGCTATCGTTGTAAAGAAGAGAGTGAATCTTTTTGTGCTGAGCCAATTTTAATCTTTTTTTGATGTTCGGACCGAGCGCGTAGAATTAAAATCTTCCATATCTTGTCTCTCCTGAGCGAGTACGTTTCGCGGTTACGTACACAAGTGAAAAGGCACCAACTTGATCGACTATGAAGAAAGTTGAACCCAAGCTCCAGAGCGGGGTTCGCTTACCCTTCATCCATTAAAGAGCCCCACCGAAGAAGAAAGAGTTTGATTGAAGAAATCGGGAGAAGCGGAGTGCAAGAAGATCTATCTTGACGACCAGAGGAGAAGAAAGACCCTATGTTCCGAGGTTACAGAGAGAGGATTGATCGAACGATAGAAGGCGCAACCCTTCCACTCCCACGTACGTTCCGACATTCAAAGCATTGCTTACCAAATAACTAGACAAGACAGACTTGACGGGTAGAATCTACACCACTTTTCCATTCATTCTTCCTGTAGCCACACAGAGAAAAAATGCGATTGAGAATACAAACAATAGACTAGCGACGAACGAGCGAAGGGCTTCCCTACGCCCAAAGATGCTTTTTGCCCAAGTCCCCCCTGGACAAGAAATGGTTATGAACTGACAAGGTCAATGCACCTCCTTCCCCGGAGCACCTTATTAAAGAGTGATTGCCCTAGGGGCTATGCCCTCCTAAGCACGAAATGAGACTGTTGTGATTTCGCTTTTTAATGAGGAAAGTGCCTGGCCTGGAAGACCATCTTTAAGAGAGAAAGTTCCTTGCCGAAAGCAATCCAAGGCTCTCTCAACCCAAGACAAGAGGTCAAGAGGAGGTGTCCGTATGGTTACCACCTAAAGCGGATAGTTTTTACAACCGTAAAATCGAGGTGGAAATCTCTATACTTTCCCCCCAGGCGTAAAAACGGTTATTGACAAAACTTAACGATTAAGCTTTGCATGGGAAGCTGCCACCTGTCTATGGAGGCTTTGAGAACAACTTCCTGATGGTTACGACTGTCTTCTCAAGGAAGCAAGCCGATCCACGTAGGTCTTGATCCGATGTGTACTAAAAAGTCGATGTAGATATCCCACACAAATTAGCGTAGACCAAGTGTTAGCTCTGCATGGGCAGGCTTAATACTTGGCTAACTTCATCTTACGTAGATCGAATGCCCATCTTGCATGGTTAAGGCTCAACACTTAGTGAGCTCGAGTTAACAGCACCGTCAACTCATTATGAACACACGCAAGGTTTTTTTTTAAACTTATAATTTTTTCATAATTAATGTCTACGGAAGAAATGCCAGTATTTACATATCCTACCAAGGAGCATTCACAGGAACAGGCAGATGCGTACAAACTTTGATGAAGGCAGGTAGCTATTTAAAGGCTTACTCATGGAACTATAATCTTATCGGAAGTTTAAGGAGAGAGACTGGCTTTCATGGGACAAAAGATACAGTCCCGCAGCCACCATTTGTGATGACGGATGAAGTCTTCATAGGGACTGTCAACGAAAGCCACAAACCATTCATTAAGCAGGTTGACACAGTAAAAGAACTCTCTTGTAGTCGCGCGAATGTATTTGCATGTCTTTCCGGGAGTCTCGCAATCCCAGCAGTTGTATCCTTGGAAGTGACTTCTTGCAGTTCTACATTCTTCCTTTCGTATGTCTTCCTAGACTTTTGAGATGAGCTCGTCAAGGAAAAGCTATATTATCAGGCCAAATTCCGATCCGCTCCTCTTTCAGGTGGTCTTTAGCTAGGAGCTTGAGTTCGATTCGGTAGAGAATCTCTGCACGATTCCGTTGCCTAAAGTAGAAGTCCAGATTGGATATGAACTCTTGAGTGGCCCGTGTATGATAGTTTGTAGCATCTTGTGCCCATTGGGGAAGAGGCAGGTCAAGGTCAAAATAACGGATTTTTACTTCTATCTCTGAGGGGTCATCATCTGATGGTGGTAATTCTCTTTCTGGATCAACGGCTTCAGGGAATAATTCCTCACCCTCAGGAGCCCGAAGTAACTCATCCTCATCAGCCCCAAGTAACGAATCCGAATGCCTATCTCCAGCCGAATGAATTCGTTTCATAAGACTTTTCGGAAGAAACAATTGGATAAGAATCATAGGCTGAATGAGCAGACGAATCGACCGAGGAAAGAGATGCTTACACACTAGAACACAACCTAACTCTACTTCTTTTCTTTTTCCTGCAGCTATCTTCTCAACAGGTCAGTCAATATCAGTAGTGGAAAAAGCAGACAGAGTAGTCCCCTGGTCATCAGTTAGTAGTTAAATAATCCCAGTAGTGGTCCTCTTGCCTAGCGGAGTCAGCCCTTAATGGACAATGATAGGCAGACCAAAGATTGCACATCGCAGTCTAAGCGTGCTTGCTTTGCGCACCGGCACAGCAGAATTGGAATCCGCTGGCAAAGCAAAGACAGCTTGATACTTTCCTTTACTTTGGTAAGGTAAGGTTAAAAAAGTGCTCCCCTTCCTCACTTTAACAAGCTCTAACAAATAAGGCCTAAAACCCCTCTCCCCTTGGTCGAGCTCAAACCTGACTTTGACAAGTCAAAGCTCTAACAAATAAGGCCGTCAGCCCTGACTCTAACAAGTAAGCAAGCGCTACGCCCCTTTTATAATAAGGTAAGCTTTTAAGCCAAGCCTGAATTTACTGCTTTGGAATGCGGTGTGGGTCTGTGACATCAGGTAGCCAGCAATCGAAGAATGAACCAACTGGGCTACCATGTTTATTTATTTGCTTTTTTTCATCGACTGTATTTCGCATTTGGGCAGCGACAGCCCTCCACCTGCCTACGTAGGCACTGAAACTTTCATGACCTTTCTGAGCCTTGAGATCTTATTTTTTGGGTTCGGCATCTAAGTTGTAGGAGTACTGATCGATGAACGTTTGAGATAATTGCTCAAACGACGCCAACTTAGGACGATCTAGGTGAGGTTGAGTGCTCGCTTTCTTCCATCGATCGGAGCTCTTTGGATTGTTGTCAAGGACAGCCCGGAATTCCCGCTGACTGCCCAGCAACAGAGCCATAAGATAAACAGTAAGTCATATTATCGGGCAACTCCATCCACGACAAGGTCTTGGTCGGGAGCTTCGACCCATAGAAAACAGGGCGGCTCTCAAACTTAAACACATGTGGTAGGGTCTCTCTTTGTGAGCATACCAACCCGAGTTGGATCAATGAGGATGGTGTGATCTGACCTCTCAATCGTGGGTTTCCCCATTCGAGGACTCCCTCGCCTTTGTCTTTTTTTTTTCGGCAGAGAAGAAGACGGAAAAAAAATCAAAAACCGAAATCAAAAAGAAAGAAGAGAAATTGGGCCATGTTTCCCGAGAGAGGCCGCCTTCTCTCAGGCCAGCAGTCTTCTACTTTTAGTCGACTGCTCTATGACGGGCTTCCCTGTATCCTGGGCTCTGCTCGCTCGTCTACGCTCCGACCCAGCAAGTAATAATTGAAAAACGATGTTTCCTTTCCTTTCAGTCGAGCACTTCATACCTTGCCTGCATTAAGATTTAAAACTTGTCGTCAAAAAGGTCAGAATCAAGAAAAAAAAATGGAAATAGTGAATCAAGATCTAGATGGATCCCTATCTTTATCTCTATCCACGGAGATACCTATCTATATGGATAGAAATCTATCTATGAATCGATCTAGACTATCCTCTATCCGGATAGATATGTCCCTATGAGCGACTACGCCGATCTTTATATGTTTTGGCCACGTCCGTTTCCGCTCCGAAGAGGAAGGTTTGGATCTTTCAATCTTATGTCGTGAGGGATGTGACCTATGTTAGGTCCATAAAATACCACAGCTTTTGGTGTTCTATGATTCACCTCCGAATAATGAGTAGGTAGTTCGATCCTTTTGATTCTTCTTCTCTTCCTAGTAAACTTTTGGGGGGATGCGTAGGTCGAATTCTTATATAAATAAGAGTAGTAAACTATAGGACGAGTAGGAAGATTTCGGTTTTTCTCGTTTCTTCTCTTCGATAAGAATAGGGATTTGAAATGATACAAATTCCTCTTCATTCTGTTGTGCTCAGCGAAGGAACTGCCTAAGCATACTTTTTCGGATCCAAACTTCTTTGTTCTTTTTAAGTATTCTTTTTGCATAGAAGAACGCAACCGTTGTTGCAAAAACCAGGATTTTAGTAGTAGGCGGCATCCCCTCTTAGTTTTGAGTAGGTGGAACCATTCTGTTTTGGTTCTTCTCCACATTCTTACCGGCAGGAATTTGCCTATGATTTTTTCAACTGATATTTCGATATAGAAAGATCTCCTTATTTCTTCACCGCGGATTCTCGCGTCATTTTCTTGAAAAGATATTAGATCACCGTGGGAAACTTTCAAATGAGTAATGCTTACCATTCTATTATTCACACAAACCCTTCGATGACTTATCGGCTGCCTTGCTTGAGGAATAGTTTCACGAAAATGGAGACGAACCGGAATAACGTCCGATCTTGTTTCTGGATTGAGTAGAAAAGGGATATATGAAGTTCGTTCTGTTCCTCTGTGCATCTCTGTGATGGGTAAATCCCCATGAAAAAGGGGCAACTTTCGTGTAGTTTGTGATTGGATGTAACTGTTAAGATTTTTTCTCGGATAAATCTTTCTCTTAATAGATCTCTTCTTGTTCCTCAATCTTCGGAGAATGCGGCGTTGTATTATTGTAAGTTCTCTGTTCCGAACATTTCCTGAAAGTAGACGACAAGTTTTAAATCTTAATGCAGGCAAGGCATATCTCGTTGAATCAGTCTTTTTCGCCACATCGCGTATAACGGGAATCGAACCCCCTCTGCTGCTGGCGGGCAGATGGAGAATGTTCTACTTCGATCCAGCAACTTGTTAGGAGTAGGTTTTGGCTTGCCCCTTTCTCTAATAATAAGGTAAGCTTCCCTCACTGCCGATCGCCTTCAGCTGGTGCGCAGGAGCGCACTTCCGTTTTCCCCTTACTATACAAGGGGGTGTAATGAATAGAGATCTCCCACCAGCAGTCTTCTCTTCCTATCACTTCACTTCGTTCGAGAGATCTGATCTCATCGGACCTCACCAGGCCGGGCGAAGGGGAAGGAAGGGATGGGCGGTCCGGGAACAGCAACGGGAGAGGGCTCGTAGCCCCCCCCTCTCCCTCTTCCCCACGCCTATTTGTTCCCCCGGAGAGATGCGGAACTCTTTTTTTTTTTTTTAATAAAAAGATGAATAGATAGGGCCATGATACATTCCGGAATATTGTAAAGGTAAATAGACTCTTTTCGTCCCCTTTCTTTTCGATGCCTGCCTGAGGACCTATGTGAATGTTTTGGAATGGGGATGTTCGCCTTTTGTAATAGACCCACGATACGGACTAATAGATGTTCCTACTCTTACCCGAAAGTAAGATCTATTCCATTTTGGTCAGTCCCCCACGGCACGGCTTCTCGCTTTTCATGAATGTGTCTCCCCCTCTGCTTATGTGAGTTTGACCCGCCTTTGACTCTGCTTGCTTCTGACTCCCTATGAGCCGTTTTACGACCTTACTTTTTCGGAGGGTCGGCGGACTTCATCCACAAGCTTTCTTCGGCGCCTTTGGTATCAGGCAGCAGAAGGGGTTTGATCCGATCCATCGATAGGGGTCTCATGTCTGTCAATCACAGTAGGGCTGTGGTTCAAGGTGAAGGGAGAGTGCTGAACCGCGTAATGCAAAAAAAGAAATCTGAGATGGACACTTACCCCCTACCCACGCCTACTTCTTGACTAAACCAGCTTCCCCTTTCCTTAGCCTAGGATTCAGAGTCAACTACGGAGGTCGGTCTCTCTCTGTAAGCGCTTCGCTTTTTCCTGATTTATTGAACAGGTGCCCTGTGGAACATGTTTTATGGAATTTCACTCTTTATTTTATTCCATATTTCTTTTCTTACTGATTGAATTCAGGTAGAGAGAGGAATATTCGATCAAAACCCTTAGTCCGATAGGGAGATAGTATACATTCCATCCGGATAAGACACTGAGATGAAAGAGGAATCAAGCAAGAAAGACAGAAAAAGGGGCCGGTTTCTCGAGTGATAGTTCTTTCTTTTTTTGGGTTAGTCTGACTGTCCTCATTCTAGTTGGTAGGCGTGCGAGTAAGAGGGTAGTAGGCGAAGTTATATGAATTGAATGGGACTTCAGCTTCGACAATCGTATCCTCCCTCCAGCAAATAAGGTGGAGTGGGCAAGGCAGAGAAGACAGGAAAACACAAGCTCAAACTTCAGCATTTCCATTACCAGCTCCAGTAAAGGAAGCATTTCCAGTGAATAAGAACTTGAATTGGAATTGGGTCGGGCTAATCAATGGGGGCAAGTCTCCGAGGAAGGGTCTATGTCCCCTGTTTACAAAACAAAGCATGTCTCTCTTTCTATACGCAATTCAATCAAACTTTATACATCTCTGTGAAGAAAGAAAAGTAGGCGCTTTTAAGGCCAGTGTGGAGTAGCTAGAACGGATGGGAGGTAATTCGTCCTACATTGGGTGGCTTGCTAAAGCCTTGTGTTCGTTTCAGTGACCTGGAGTCTTCGTTTGGGAAGTCTCCCTCTATGAACGTGAACTACGGAGGAGGATGGATTTGATGTAGGAGCAGAGTGGAATCTGGAGCAGGGTATCAGGTTCAGACGACCTCAAACTGGATAGAGCAGGATTGGTGGAACCTGTGGTCGTCTCAAAATAGAAAGAGGTGCAGACGTCCCAACATGAGGTGTTCCAAAAGGAACTTAAGAGAAAAGAATAGGACTGGAAAAAGGTCCGCTCTTATAGAAGAGCTACAGAGGCTGATGCGGATTCAGTCCGAGCTAAGTTCATAGGTATTGCCTAAAAAAAGAAATTTTATAGAAAAATAGAGCACTGACCTAAACTATACCTCTTCTAAGGCAGAAAGAAGGTCAACCTCACCTCAGGTAATCACACCTTTATTTCTCGACGATCAAAGAGTAAAAACTAGCTTTCGAGCTAACCAACCATGGAGCTACCAGCCAACAAGCAAAACGAGTTCTCATTCACGGATAACTAAGCTTTGACAAGGGAGAAGGGTCCCCTTCTCATACCCGCCCTTACAGGAGCCTAACGGAGAAAAGGCTATGCCCAATAGGGGAAGACTGCGGTAAAAGGATGCTTTTCTCCATTAGGCTGTTGATGGCTAGCTCGTACAAGCAAATATTGGACCTAGGTTTGTTGATGGATCTGGTCTTGTCGAACAGGTCCGGATTCGAGGTTCGAACACAAAAGCCCACTAGCCGAGCTGAACTGGTTAGTGATGGAAGCAATTCCCACGAACTGAGAACAAAAGGATGTACTTGCCCCCTTCCCCAGCCCGCTCATCCACCGCTTTTTATTAAGAAATCCTGTCTTTGTCTTTCCAGGCTGTCTTTTGCGTGCTATTCCTTACGCCCTGAGAAAGAACCTCCACTTGGATTCATTTCAAGTCTCGAGTTCTTGTTTAGAATTCTCGTAGATGAAGTTCGAACGAGAGCTTTGATGCAATTCAAATTGACAAGCAGTAGTGACAGCATAATAAATGTCCGGAAGACAGAACAAAATCTTTAATTCCCGGGTTTCCTTTGCCAATAGACCAATCAATGGTGCTGTATCGGAAACAAGATTCAGTCGCTACAAGCGAAGGATAATAAGAAACCGGCCGTAAAACGGGTAGATTAACTAAAAGAAAATACACTTGGCCCACTAAGCACTAGGAGAGTCGCTTAGATAATATGCCTCGACCGGAAGACTAAGGGATTCTTCAGGTCTAGACGTAGCCTTCTTTAAATGTCATGCCAGTTAAGGTAAGCTCTCAGTGGATGCCATTACTTGACTCAATCTATCCGGGTGATCGAAGGCGTATCGCGATCGACGCTTATTATACGTTGCTTCGACTGCTGTGTACATCCCCAGCCAATAAGAGGAGTGGGTACCAGACTCGCTAAGAGGAGATAACAGTGGCTCCGCGCCCCCTAACTACTGAAGACCTTAAAGAGGTGGTTGACGTTCGTAAGGCATAGATCGCTGATTCTCTTAATTTAATTCTTTGAAACTACGCGCTAGACTAGACTAAGAATCCCTCTATTTTAATAGTAAGATTTTATATCTTTTATTGGCTATTGGCACTTCTATAGAATAGAAAGAAGGAGTTGTCACCCCTCGTCAAAGTACGCCCAAAGACTTATCTGAAATTCCTTTAAGCAGAGACCCTTTTTTCTGTGAGGGGTCGTAGGCCAGTCTTTCAGTAATTTCCGAGGAGTGTAAGCAATTCTAAAAGTTATTTATAGGTTAACACGACCCGGCAATCGTAGACCCTTCCTCTAGTTAGTGACTTGGCTCCCTTCCTTCTAGTCACTGCTAGTAGGATAACATCTATTAGTCCCTTCTCTTCCTTCTCCTTTTGCTTTCTTTCTGTCCTCTGGTTTAAGGTTCATAAGGGGAGTGCTCGCTACTATAAGACAGCTCTGCATTCCTTCGAGGCAATCGTAGCCAAGCTCTGAGACTATTCAAGCTAGCGTGGTAACGATACTGAGGAGGATACCTAGCTAGTCTTGAACCAGAGCAGGGAAGTGAAGCCCTCGATTAGCAAATAGCTCCCCGTTCTATCCAATAGACTCTTTGCTAAAGTTCAAAGGCCAGTTTGAAGAAGGTCCAATGTCCGTGAGAAGTAAGTGAAACTGCCGTTCCAAAGCTTTTTAAGGTGTGACGCGGGCTGGGCAATCAACCGGAGAACCAAGGAATGGAATTGAACTGAAAGCATAGGCTTCAGCCGAAGCTGCAACCAAAGATGAGTGGCTCTTGCCCGGGCACCGAACTATTGGCTTTAGCGACCCAATGTCTGTAGATGAAAGACGAGTTCGGAAGTACTGGATAGGTGCCTCCCCCACGAAATGTAGCTTATGCGGAACCTATTACTCCTCAACCACCAACTAGCAGCTCTTGATAGAGAAGCTCTGTAAGGGCTATTTTAGGGCAGGCCCCACTCAATGCGGTTTTTGTCTTTTCTTGATGAAATCCAATCCTCTCTTATTGAATTTATTCTTTGTGCTGATAGGGAAGCCCTTTCTTTGGACGACATAAACCAAAAAACATCCTCTTACTGGGCAGGTAGTAGCGTTAGCGTACTAAGAGCCCTCTGGTTGCATTGAAAAAAGATGAGCTTTTTCCCCCTAACTACGGTGGTTCAGAAGATGCCACATCTGCCTCAAGACCCACAGCTTATTCAACAGCTTACGCCCCGCGATTTGTTGCTTCCAAGGTTTTCGATTGGTCTTATTTCTACCCGGGTTTCAAGCCATCGTCTCAGTCGGTGGCCTAAGATAAGCCAACTTACAAGATCGGATTAGCAAATCATGAAACCTGCCAAAGAAGAGCTTCCAATCGCATATTGCGCCCATACTAGTACCTTTTGTTGTACCTACTTAGGCCACATCTCCTTCCTTTTCCTTCCCAGCATGTCTGTCGTCTTCTTTCAAAGAGGCCATTCTTGGTCTTTCAACTAACCCGAAAAGGGCTACTTACCAATCAAAAGATAAAAAAGAACGAATGAGATAGCTGAAGCCAAAGCCACATTTGAGGATCTTGAATCCGCCGTGAACAAGATCCCCTTCTAGTCGGAGGAAAAAGCCGATGTTAGCAAGATGCTAGTGCTCATGCCAAGAGAAGCTGCCAATAGCCACTATCCCAGATTCCATGCAAGTGCTATAATCCGATCTGACTCCTCACGCTGGCAAGGAAAGAAATGACATAAAGGGAGGTCCTAACTGAATGAATTGAGGTTGAGTAAAAGCCATTCGCTTGAGAACAATTCTGCGATTGGAACTCGATCTGGGATTGGGATCTTAGGGCACTGAGAACCTACTGTATAGTACATTCAAGAGTACTCCTCATAAAAAATATACAGAAAAAAAAGGCACACCCTATTCAAGGCCCTGATGGTCACTCTCCCCGCGCTCTACTACAGGAAAGCTAGCCTGGTTGATCCACTACACGCTAAGAAGCAAGTCCCGACTAACTAAGTAAATCCGGGTTAGACTGAAAGTGACCAGAAATTGCAATCTTCTTTCACAGACTACAGACTAGCGATAGTTAAAAAGAGCGAAGCGTAGCCGTGTTTAAGCCGAAGTGATTCCCGTGTTTACTGAGCTATATCTCTATCTATTAGTTAGCCGGCTTAAAGAGTTTAGACTCACGATACCGAGAAAGCAAGCCGATCATAGACGGAGGTTTAAGCTTGAAGTGAAGTGTCCGCCCTAAGGTGAATCAGATGTTCGAACGAGACTGTTCAGGAACATGGATTGTGGGTATACCTGCACAATAGCTTTCTCTACGAGCCTACAAGCTTAGCTTTGGTTTAGCTTCCCTTCGGATAGTTAGGTTGGTTGAACATGCCTTCCCAAGACAGGTAGTTCCATCCATAGGTTTGGTTTCACAGCACTGATAGCAATAGCATCCAATGACAGGACATACCTTTAATTTCTTATGGAAGGAGAAGGGAAGCCATCTTAGTCAGCATACCTGCTCGGATAGGTGGTGCTGGGTTCCGTGTCCTTGGCAGGCTCGACCATCGGAGATCCGTTCATTACGAACGTTTTTTCTCGATGTGGACCAAGCTCCGACTTCCTTTTTAGCTTTGGCTCGGAAGAGGTCGGCCTTTGAGCCCGTATTGGAAGGGGATCTTGGTGGATTTTATTATCAAAGAAACCCCAGGAGTTACGTCTTATTCCCGAGGAGATGTTTGATCTCCCTAGTCTAAGGACTTCTTGTAAGGGCCCCCTTATTTATGGAATGGGTAATGGGTTAAAGGATGGCTTAGGTACTGCAGTTGGTTTGGTATTAGACTACCTTAATATCAGACATCAAAGACAACACAGAATCCAAGTCCAAGACTGGAGTGATAATGCTAGAGAACGTATCCTTACTTACCTTCTTGGCAAGGCAAACAACCTTTGCCAAGGTTCCGAAGGAAAGATAGATCTGAACTAACACAATCACTATAATCATCCCTCTTGTATATAAGTTTTCGATGAAAAGAGGGGATTATCCTAGGATACCCTGAGCGTGTCAGAAAGATTGGTACGGGAAGTGAGTCATGGTTAAATTCTCCACCATAAGCCCTCTGAAGCGAGGATGCACACTGCTTTAAATAGAAAGCGCAATGCAACATCCCCGAACGTCGGGCCATCCTCATTACCGTACGAGCAAACAGGTAAGCTCCAATACATAACCCCTTAGTAAGACCGTCAGTGGCTATCAAGATCACTTTGTTAAGCAGTGACCTTAATAACCGAGAGTCTTCTAAAACTCTCTGCCACAAACTAAAGAATTGAATTACCTTGCGCCGGTATCATTTAGCTTGAGCCGGGAACTCCTGTTTACCTTGAGACAGGTATTCCTTCTTATAGATATCACCGAAAAAGCGGAAGACTAAGAAGACTTTGTCTTTTCCACACCCAGGAAAGAAAAGATCAGATCCGGAATAGGTTTTGGGCCTAGCGTGTGAGATGACTGTCTTATCGTATCGCTTTTCACATTCTCATATCCCTTGGTTCCTAACTTTTGCTATTCCCTTATTCTCTCCTGTTGTTAACAGGTCTTTCCTCTTCTAGTCGACTGACCCCGGACCGGAGCGGAGTGATCTCGCTAACTTCATTGTAAAGCATTAAAATAGTCAGGCTTACTTAATGAGAGAGAGTGCCCATTTTCAGTTGCCTACCCTCGGATCACTGAACTGACTTGACGAGATGTCTTCCTTGGTTGGCTAAGATAGATGTGCGGCTTTTTTGGCGGGTTCAATTTAGATCCTTCCTTTTTTTTATGGTCAGTATGCTATCCTTTCTTTCTCTAATGCTTGATTCTTTCTTTCTCTAATGAAAGAGAAACGAAACCCGATAAAAAAAGGAATCGGTAAGAAGAGATCTTCAGCGCCCTCGATCCAACTAGAAATATCGTATGAGAAGCAAGGTTCACAGAAGGAACGTAGTAACTCAACTGTAAGGAGAGGAACGAAGTGCTCTCCCGGAAGGGAGAGGATGGGAAGTACTACGCCCGGTTCACCAGGTTCTACCACTGAAGGGAACACAGTTGCCGAACCCCCATTTCTAAAAGTCGTCCAAGGGACAGGATCCCAAGGGTCTTCTTAGTCTAACATGATTGTTGTAACCTCGGTGGGTTGCTCATTGGATTTTGATGGAATTCAGTGACAGTCCACTCCTTAGGTCATACCAAGGTGCCTTCCAATGGCAATGAGGGTTCTCATCTAGGGGAGTTCACAGTGGTGAGCTCAGTTATAGAAGGAGAGGTCGTAACTTAGGTTACAGCCTCGGGGCAAGGACCGGCCACCAACATAGGATTTAGAATGTCCTATGCCAGTTTACTTTGTTGGGTGGTATACCCATTACCCCTGTCTATCTTCGGAGAAAAGGGCATCAACTGGAAAGAGGGTCTATGTGAATATTTGGTATGAACCCATTTTCACGACTCTTTCCTTCTCTAATTCGTGTCTCACCCCTGCGATGGCAGCGGGTCTTCGAAGACCAGCCGGTCATGATGGGAGTCCTGAAAAGGATCCTCTTGGTGGCTGCTGATGGTCTGACTAAGGATTTCTCTCCTGTCTCATCTAAGGCCCTGTTGAATGCGCATCATCCCTATGGTATGGGGCGATTGCCGTTCAACTCAAGTATCAGTGTCGGCGATTTTCAACGATCTCTCGGCTTGCTGGTGCGGGTTTTAGGACCCTTTCCAAGCTCATACCCGTAGCTTAAAGATCGAAAGGTACGAAGTTACTCGAGCGAAGCGAAAGGTTGCGGGCTATGTACAAGAAAGCCACCCTTCCTTTTGACCTTTGGTTAGCGAGTTGTGCTTATCCAGTTTTCGGGCCTGGGTGTGGGTGGCCTGCTTTTGTTGCTTCTGCCTTTGCTTTCGTTTTTGGGATTTGGCTGGAGGCCTATCATGCATATGCCGGGTGACAGGCCGGTGAGCGGCTGCTGGAGTGCCTTTCTCAGACGTTGCAAGAATTCGAGTATCAGTGGGATACTCTTGTAGTACTTCCCTTGAGGGTGCTTCTGAAGGAGATGCCGAAGGCTGACCCCTGCCCTTGTTGAGAGGTGGAAGTGGTCATATATACTGTGACGGGTGCTGCCTAGCTACTAGTGGAGGGAAAGGTTGCAATTCCTGTTGCTTCAGCTCCTGTTCCTTCACGAGCATCTACACCCGCTTTGGTTCTTCCTGTTGTTTGCTTCCTGCTTGTATCATTCAACCTGTGTAAACCACTCTTTAAAGAAAGGGGTACCACGTTCGTATTTCCTTTTCTTCTTCCAAGCCCTTCAACGAAAGCACTCACTAAGTTACTTACGGAATCTCAAACAAAGAAAGAGTCGCCCAAGAACACTTCCTTCGACTTGCATGTGTTAAGCATATAGCCTAACTAGCATGATTGAGCCCTGCAGTGGTAGAACCTGGTCTTTGCACTCATTGACGCACACATGTCACATCTCTTAAGTAATTTCTTGATATGGAATGCAATCTAGATGAAACTGATAGACTAGACGGAAGAGCTGACTGAAGACATTGAATTCGAGATGCAAATTGAATAGGAATTCACCCACGGAGTGGTGGACAAATTCATAGCTGCCGCTGGTTATACCATGTCGCCTAACCTCTCTTATGACATCCTCATGAATAAACACTAAATCTCATCCTTTGTTGTCAATTTCTGTCGGGCATGAATTCTTTTTTAAGTCTAACCAGCTGTACTAGTTCAGGTATAACCTGGTATGGAGTAAGATGATGATAAAAGGACTTGTAGCTCTGAAACTGAGTCGCCGTGAGCGCATCTTCCTAAGGGTACTACGCCGGTCGGACTAACTGCGGCAGCTTGCCATCATACTAAATGAAAGTTTTTTGATTAACAAGGGAATTGCCATTACATTATAAGTGAACTTACTTAACGAATTCAAGCTTCTTCGCAATATCAGGTTGGGATAGTAAAGGAAATCCTTTATCATAAGTTGTTCAATCTCGCTCAAGGAGAGAAAAAGTGGTAGTTGCGCTCTTTCTACATTCGTACTTAAGGTAGAAGGCTTTCTCGGCTTATGCAACGTGACTTCAAGGGCAGTATCCCAAGCAAGTGTAGTCAGGGATAGGGACGATATCCCCAATCTGAGTATTTGGGGGGTATCAGACTACATTCCAGAATAGGTGGTTTAGCCAAAGATAGGTGTTCAGTAAGTCTTTACTTCCTTTCTTCATTTTTAGAGCAAGAAGCCAATGTTGTAATTCTTAAGGATGATTCTTTGAAGCAAGTACTTTGACTTTAAAGCTACGAATTAGAGTGAAACTGACCTCACTTTTATTGATCAGTAAGTGATAGCTGTCAGGTTCGCAGAATGGCCGATGGAACCAACTGAATCCACTCTCGTGACATGATCGAAGTTCGATCCACCACTTTGGGGAAAGAGATGAGACGGTCTACCCGTCTTTACACATACGAGGAATCACTCACTGACAGACAAGAGGTCGACAACGTGAGCTTTACTGCCCTGCCTGGTTCTTGATCCAACTGCAACCCTAGAGAGTTAGGTCTCTCTTCTTTACTTTAGAGAAGGAAATCCGAAGCATTACGAGATCAAAAGAAAAGAAAGAACTCTATCTTATGCAATAGGTCAGTTAAGAGTTCATTCTTACACTTCTAGTATGAGTGTACCATGGCAGGCAGGCAAGCAAGGAATGCTAACTTAATAGGGGTAGCGACCTCAATTCTCGATTTCTATTGCGACAGAGGTAGGTCTCATAATAGAGTCAAAATCACGATTAGAGTCAGTCCGGATAAAAGAATCCAATCCGCAGCTAGTCTTGGGATCAAGGTTTCTTTCCTTTGCTGAATCAGGAATAGCCGACTCCAGGTAAATGCTTTTACCAGCTCAAAGGCGATGACTAGTAGATCCCTTTTTCCTGGCTATATGATATCAGACAGAATAGACCGGGCCAAAGAGCACTAACCGGGAGCGAAGGGTCCAGAAGTGAGCGGAAGGAAAGGGAGTGAGTGCACCGCAAGACCAGAGAACGCAACTTGTGAAGTGACCTTAACTCGGGAACGGATTCGATAGGGCCACGAGAAGCCTTGTTTTTGTCTTTCTCTCGCGTCCGGCTATTCCTGCTGAGTCCGAAGGATGAGTCCTCACTCCGGTTAGACGGAAGAATCACTGTAGATAGCGATAGAAGACGCGGTACACAAAGTGGTCTTAGCATGAAGGGAGAAAGGGAGGATGTGGGACCATTCCCGATATCCACTCATTCGATATACGACTTCGAAAGCTTACACGTACGAAATAGCCTAGGAAAGAAGAATCGAAAGCATCGAAGCGCTAGCGCAGACCCAAAAGCTAGCACGGAATAGGGAGCATTGCGCCTTAGCCGACTTCCAAGGCTTGTTAGGCTTGGCCTGATAGAAGGAATGCGAACGGAGAGCATTCAGCTATGCTATTACACCAACTTCAAGGGAAAGACGCATGATCACCCACTTAGAGGACTTCCAAAGATGGAGACAAAGAAGAAGAAGAATTAGATCGCGAAGTGACCCGTGACCTCTTTATTAGGGTCTTGACTTTCTTTTTTATCGCCTTGCGCCTGCTACCTTCATAGAGCGGATTCGTGAAAAGACTAAGATCGGATTCTCGCCATCTAAGAATAAGAGGGCAAGTCGAATCCCGTGCTTGGGCTTGGGTACGAAAAAGGCTACTTTGACATCAATAAAAATAAGTAGAATAAGCCCTGCCTTCAAGACCGGTTACGCCAATTCCTATTCCTATTGCCTTTACTAAAACACAAAGAGCAGATAAGGCTAAAACATTAGATACTTGGGAAAAGTCTAAACCTTACTCCGCTTTTTTGCACTCACTCTCGGGTTAAGGCAACCAAGGAAAACATACAGAAAGCTACTCTTCTTAGTCCAGAAAGAGAACAGGGCTTCTTCATCTGCACCGGGCAAGCTTTATTTGAACAAGTTCTTTCGCATCAACAGCAAAGACTGGCAGCCTCTTTCCCCTCGGGTGACTACTCCCTGAATAGTAGGTTTCAGACAAGGTAGCAGCTATTCCTATGTTAATTCAATCTCTGTCTCGCCCGCCGGTGATAGCTCTGGAATAAAACAGGCTGAATGCTGGAACTCTCAGATGGGAGTAGCGCTGAACTGAATGCCCTGGCTTGCTTGGAGCGGATTGTTACTTCTGTCAGGAAACTGGGACCCAAACTCAATTCATCAGCAAGAAAGAAAGAGATCATTTTACTTTAGATATAACATAGAATTCGAACAACGAGAAGGCCGGTGGACCATAAGATAGAGCTGGAACCGGAGGCTTTGCATAAACTGACTGACAACGCTCACAGCATGAGTGATATCTGGTCGTGTGATGATGAGATATGAGATAGACGCCTCACAAGTTTCCGATACTTTTGGTCATTAAATGAAGAAGAAGTTTATCCTCACTAAGCTTGTGATTAAGCTCAAGAGGTGTCGCAATGGACTTACCAACCAAGAAAACCTGTATCTTTCAATTCAACATATCAAGAACATACTTTCGTTGCGGAGGTCACTAGGTCCTTCCACCCACAAGTAGCGGATCTCTCTTCGCCAAGTTATAGTACTTATTCTTCCCATCCCGACCAGTGCGACCATTCCGAAGAGTAGGCAAAAGCCCATATGGGCTGGATATCTTCAATACAACAAAGTAGTAGGTAGTCTTAGTCTTCCCGATTTGTAGGAGGCAGTAGCCACGTGTGCTCGAACTTGTGGAAGTGCTCGCATACCCGGTTGGGTTATCGGGTTGCTTCCTCCTGCTTCGCCTTCGGGGACAGAAAGAATGCCCGCAGCTCCAACTTTGACAAGCTAGCGAGAAGGAAAGGTGGTCCTGCCTTAGGCGCATCTGTTTCCGAATGATGTCATTCACCATACCTCCCGTGTCAAACACGGTCGCCTTTGCAATCAAGCCAAATTCCCAACGACGAACATGACAAGGGAGCGTGCAGATAGGCTAAGCTAGAATGCCTAATGCCTGTTCGTGTACCTTTTCAGATACTACTGCGTGTTCGAGCTGTTCATCACTCGTCACCGGTGATGTATGTTCGTTTGGCCCCTAAAAAAAAATCCTGCTGGCTGCCAGTGTAGCCTATGCTATGCGAAGCGACGCCTACACCGGCTTGTTAGTAGAGAAGGGCAGTGCTATTCGTGGTCGTAAATCATAGTTATAGTTATAGTGGTCGGATAAGTCATGGTGTTGTTTGGCAATTAGCTTAAGAAACACGGGATGCGCAGTTTAGTAAGCAGATCGGTGTAGCTAAGGAAGCAGGGGAACCTAAGGTTGAGCTACGGAGTCTTAGGTGCGAAGCCTTTTAACGGCAGTTATAGGGCAGCTTGCTGTCGGGTGAGCTACGGGTAACGGGATTGCGCAGTAGCCGCTAGGCTTGTTTGCATAGCTTGTTAGACGTCTATCTGGCTGTTCGTTCATACGGATTCCGCAATTTCCAACCCATAACGGAAATAGCCACTACGTCGTTTTGTTAAAGCGCAGTAACGGCAGTGACAGAAGCGACTCCTAATCATTTAGCTTAGGATTGCCTGGCCTTCGGACAAGGGACGAACGGAAAAGTGCAAACTCTTTACCCAGGCGTCGTGTAGCCTACACTTGGTATTGGATTGTCGGCGATTCAGTTGAAATTTATGATCTTTTTCGCGTTTAGATATTCCCTTTATAGCTAAAGATAGCAGCTATCTTTGATCAGCTCATGGTCCACCCCCCCACAAACCCCAAAGAAAAATCTCTAGTTCGTTGACCTTATTCCACTCTGAACCCGGGGTGGGTTAGTGCCCGTGAGATGGGGCTCGCTTCTTTCGGCAAGCCGATAATCCCTCAGTCCTTCCTCTACCATACCTGGACATCGACTAAAGTCTCATTGGTCTCCTCCTCTTCCGTATCCCTTATCGCCTTTTATCCACCCCACCCTGTAGCAAGCTTTATAATTTAGGCTATGGAGAGAGACCCAGCTATACCTCCAATCTTCCATCCTTCAAAAGATCTAAGATTCGATCTAAGATGCCCGCCGGCTGGCCAATCCAAGCCTAGGCTGGATGATAGATAAGGAAGTGTTTGAGAACGAAGGCCTAGGTTCAGTTGGAAAGGGAGAGACGGGAGGGTCTCTCACTAGACTCCGATAGCAAATCAACAACCCCTAGATTCTTGAAATGGAGCTAAGCCGGCGTCTTTCAAACATCCAAGTTGCTACTTTTCCGCTACTTGGAATGCATGAGACCCCTGCATTTAGGAGTGATCTTATATACGATAGACCAGGAATCCCGTCTACGAATATCAAAGTTTCTTCCCACGGAGCGGTAACTAGAAATATCATATCATAAGAGAAGACAGTATGAATCTCGCTCGAGAAATTCCAGCCAATGACGATCGAAGGGGAATATTTGAAATTGGGATCTTATTCGCTGTTCACGTATCAGCTCTTGTCCCTTTTCCTTTGTGACATAGAATTAGATGCTATAGGAACTGACATACTTAAGGGAAGGGGTATAAGAAATAAGAATAGGAATGGAATCCGCAGAAGGGCTTACACGAGATCTAGTAGACGGAACGAAGGTACGATACCAACGGGAGAGGAACGACAGGGTACGTAGGTAACGAGACAGAGATGGTACAGAGACTACAACGAGTTCGGCTTGCTAGCTTAAAGGGGCCTTTCTGACCGGGGGAGCAGACCGAAGATAAGGATATGCCTCTATCAATTCCTTTTTCATTGACAGATGATATGAATTTGAAAAAGAGTGCCCTCTCTTCCTCAATAGGAACTTCACTCAAAGCAGGGGAAGACCCCGCCGAGTAAGGCTTAGGCCGGCGGACCACTGATATTGGAAAGGCAGGTCGAACAGCACTAGTTCCGGCCGAACCCGGACAAAGGATTCGGCAGTTTTGCCCTGCAGAATCATAAAGAGAGCTAGCATAAGGTTTTTAATTACCAGTCCCATGTATAGTTTCCACCGTAGCAGATCAAGACCGAATAGCAGCAATCACTAATTCAATTGCATCATCGCATGAATGACTGATTCAATGATAGCGAGATCAATAGGCCCAATCAATGAGGGAAAGCAGACTCATTCGTGGTCTAACTGGCTTTAGGCCATTATCGACTTGATCAATCATTAGCATTGAAGGCTTCGACCATTTAGTCTCATCAAAATCCACTCCCACTTATTCTCTTATCGAACGAGTGGATAGGCAGCGCTTATTTACGTTATTTTCGAAATAGGATGGAAGTGGAGTAGTGACGAGACCCGCATGCTCTTTGGATGCGTTCCTCTACTCTTCACGACAGATGGGATTCCCTATACTAAGCTCTCCTCTAGGAGGTCAATAGGAGCCCTCTGTGAAACCCGGGTCTAAGTAGAATAGAGAGGAAGAATCAAAGTCTTATCTTATAGGGTAGCTACGAGATCCGGTCCCCTACCTGCTGTTTCAATGAGATTCGATGGAGATGAGATGACTTCCTTTCGATAGGTGCCAAGTAGATGCATAAATAGGTTGGGGGGAGAGATGAAAAGCAATGGAACTTGATATGGATAGTCGGATGGCTAGTTACTCTTACTCATATTCATACCGGGAATTTTTTCCTTATACTCGGATCTTTCCGGCGAATGTTTATAATGGTCTGCTCATGAAACTTCGGGTACCTTGACTATCGATAAATGATGTTCCCCAGGAGCAAAGCCATCTAAGCCAAGATCGTCAGTTCCTTTCACTACCAGCCGCCGCTCAACAGCATCGGAGGAAGGCGGATTCAATAGTTGCCTCACAGCCTGCCTATTCGAGAACATCTTCTCGTGGGATATCTTATGATCTGACTAAGATGAGATTTGACCTCGGGATGGCCTAAATGCCTTTTTCATTGCTCAGTCCTTTAGTTCAAGCGGCATCAACTGTCGAATCGTTTTGCCCCGTTACTCCGCTCTGCTACTCATACGTGCCAAAGAAACTTCCTTCCTTTCAAGGTTTCGGCATTCAAAGTCAAACGATTCTTTTCATAAGTTTTCTAAGTCAAGGAAATCGGCCTGCTCTTCTCTCTTTTCTCTATGGAACTATGGAAAGCACTTTCTAGTAGCGAGACGGATTCACCACTACTTATGACTTCGCCAATGGGGCAAACGAAGGCTAACCCGTTCTGGTTGTTATGACTGGCAAGAAGAAGTAGGTTATTTCAGTCTTGCTTGTGCGCTTTGGTCCTTCTTACAGATACTATCCTTTGTAGTTGTTATGATCCATCCAAGGAATGAGCTTCCCCAGAGTAAAATCCCGTGGACTACAAGGAAAAGATAGAACCTCGCCCGGCAACAGCAGCTGATTCAATAGCAGATGGTCTTGGAAAGAACCTTTCATTCGATGCTTCTGATTCAACTCCCAGACAACCAACAAGGAAGTATGCGCGAAGATAGGGTTAGCCCCTGCGGCAAGCATTATCCGGGAACGATTATCCAGGAACTGGTTGATGGTTGGCGTGAGACGCCTAAATCCCCCACAATCAATCCACAAGGCTGAAGGCGAAGAGATAGCAGTTTCCGCTTTAGCGGCTTGAACCCTTCGATCAAGAGATACCTTAAATCCACTAAGTAGCTGACCTCTTACACGTTCGTGGGTATTCCAATTCATACATAATCTTCTCCGACCCCAGTAAGGAAGAGACAGAGTCAGGTCAGAGGCCGAGAAAGATGCCAGATTTTAGTAACCCTTTTAAAAAAAACTCTGTTTCCGGGTCTTGGGTTATTTTTTCTTTTATGAATGAGTCTCTTTCCCGCTAGCCGGAGCTAAGATTTGAATGCTCTTTTTACCATTCCTCCTATCCCGTATTCAATCACGAAAGCCAGCTGACAAAGAGGCAAGGGCTAGTCATACCATTCTCTAACAAAGAGAAAAAGGAAAGAGCTCTACGACTGAAACAAGAATCACAGCCGGAATGGAAATAATCGAACTTCAAGTTTTTCCTCCACCTCAAAGAATCTTCCCTAGCCCTAAAATAGCAAGAGTCTTTACTATTTTAGCTCAATCTTTCTCTTGCTCATGCTCCAATCTGATGGTGTTAGAACCTTGGGGCTACCTATCTTGAAGCCAATCCATTCTTCCATGCGCGCACAACACATGTTGAAATTCCACCTTTTCAGATACAAGGTGGTTTGGTCTTCTCTTATATAAGAAAGATTCTCCCTTAGAGCTGCATTGCATGGTTTTCATGTGGTTAGTTATTAGGTGGAGAAACTGAGTGTGGGAAAGCTTTTCCGAGAAAGTCATTCATTCTCTGGCTTGAAATGACTACTTCAAATTTAGGTTCTTTCCATTCTCACTCACTGGAGAAGCATTGGCAACTTACCCGCAAATAAAATTAATAATTGGGAATAGATGGACTCTCTCTAGGACCTATTTTTCTGACAGGATTTATAACCACTTTAGCTACTTTAGCGGCTCGGCCAGTTACTCGGGATTCCCGATTATTACATTTTCTGATGTTAGCAATGTATAGTGGTCAAATAGGATTATTTTCTTCTCAAGATCTTTTACTTTTTTTCATCCTGCGGGAGTTAGAATGAATTCCCCTTTATCTACTTCTATCCATGTAGGGGAGAAAGAAAGATCTGTATTTAGCATTTTATGAGCTTGTAAGGCCCGTTGAAGTCCCCGAAGAAAGGGGAAAAAGGCTATAAGTAGGTCGTTTGCTATTGCTATAAGGGCTGCTTTATACGGCTTGGCTTCGCTATCGCTCCTATGTAGTGGTCGGCCAGTAGTCTTCCTGCCATACCAGAATGCTTCTTTCTTATCTATTGCTAGAAGCTTTGCCAGAAGCAAGCAAGATGAGGTCGCTCTGCTCTTCGTTCGTAGACAAGGCTCGTTCCGTAACGAGCTCGTGTAGTACTCGCCTCTTTCTGATTCAATCCAGTCCCAAGCGTACCTGGGACTACCCTGTTTACCGGATCCTTAGAGGTCTGCCCGTCCGGCGTCGGTCCCTCAAAATCTTTCATTAGGGAGGTACCCCGCTTTCCTTTTTTTTTTCAGGTTTTCTAAAAAAAAAGAAAAAATAAAATTAAGGGGCCCTCCTCACCACTCCCCTTCCCCTTTTCACGGAAGCACCCAAACTACAGGTGACTCACCGTGACAAAGGCCTGCCTTTCACTGCGTGCAAGAAGTCCTGCTCTTTCACTGCGCTACTTCGGCCTCTCTCGAGACAAACCAACAGCGTTCAAGCCAAGCCTAGGGAGCAGCTTCACCTTCTCTCCTCTGCAGGCGCGATCATCCTAACTCGTCACTTCACCATCAGTCTACTCTAAAAATAGATGATAGTTGCGGACGACTCCGAATCCATAAAATGAAAAAGCATTTGTTCACCACCAGACAATTAAGAGAATGAACCGGACTAAATAAGCTCTATCCACTTTGCTCAAGTACAATAAATATCGGTCTTTTACTAGAATATTATAGTAATAGAATTTCATTCTAGCTTTCAATACACTCCCGGCACATATTATACTATATCTTGTTATTTTCTCATTATGTGAAGTGAAAAAGATCAATTGATGAGGTTTAACTATCCAGAGCAAATAGAGTGTAAGACGTCTCCGAAAAAACATGTTGTTTTTAGCATTTTACACGACGATTAGAACACGAACTAGCATACTCGGATACGGCTTCCCATTTCCTTCATTTAGGTCGTTCTTTTTTTGTAACAGTAAAGAGAAAAAGCCGGTTATTGATGCTTGACGCCCTTTGGTCTTCGACTTTTGCAGCGAAGTGAGACTATCCAGTATGGCTCAACTGTCCGTCCACCCGATATTAGTGATACCCAGAATCCAGGATTTGGTTCTTTGGATTCGCTCAGACTAAAAGCTCCGGTGTGAAGATCTTGAATGCAAGAGTGAGTTTGCCTTCGTGGCAAAGAGCCTATTCGTTGCAAGCGGATGCGGCATTTCTTCTATTAGAGTATAGGAATAGGATACCACCAGCGTCGTATTCGATGATGAACATATTAGGTCAGGTCAAGAAGCTTAATCCCTCACAGCTTCTTTCCTTCTCAAGCAGTAAGAGCAAAGAGTGGAACAGCTTCGTCTATTCCTTCTTGGCCTGCAGCTCCTTCTCTGCATCAATTGGCACTCTTTAAAATGTGCACTATGAAAAAGAAGTCGGATGCTTCCTAATCTTATATATTATATAGGATAGGACCTGTTTTCCACTTAATTAAGCCGCGCTAGTAAGACTTTCATTAGAATCCGATTTTCGGCATCAAAGAGCACGTGGGACAGGTGAGGGAAGGAAGTTTCATTTGGTGGTATATCGTATAATAAGATCAAGGCTGCACATGAATCTGACTCTAAAATTTTTAGGAGCCTATTGCTTTTGGTGAATTACCGGTGCTTAATGCAATAACCGGTGTGATAGCAGACTTGCGACGTGCTTACGCCATCGCGGACGTCCGGGTATGGATTACTGGAGTGAAGGGATTGGCGCGAACCAGAGTGTGCTTCGAGACCATCTTTATCTCAGGAAAAACTACGAACAGGGGACGACCTCGTTCCCGAGTCTCATCAATCTCAATGTCTATGGGTCCACAGCCCGATTGAATAAAAAGTTTAACATCCTGAACGAACTGCTTTCCTTAAACCCTCGTAAGGTATCTCTATCACTCGTTACGCCGAATCAATCAACAAGCAACCATAATTCTCTATCTTCAACGCTTCAGGCAGGTGGCCTAGCTAACACAGCAAGGACTTACACCATATACTCAGTGCCCCTAAGAGATGTGGAATTAGACTTTCTCTCTTCTATTTTTTTTAGACGGATATCGAACTCCTTCTTGGATTCAATAAATGTGGGAATAAATAGTATTAACAGAAAATCTTTCATCTTTCCTTGATGCGGCAATAAATAGTCCTTACTTTCCTGAAAGCTTACTAAGGTGCGACGCCTGATTGTGAGTCTCATAGCCATACGAGAGCTTGGAATTACACCAAGGAGTTAGTCAAAGCCTTCCTTTCGCCCTCGCTTTCCTTCATCTCATGCATCTGGGGAAGGAAGCGAAGCTGTTTAAGTAAGAGTTAGCGCCTATGGAAAAGAGATTTGAATCGCTTTGTGGCGGGCTAAGCTGTGATCTTATTCCTAACTTGGGATATTAAGTAAAATAATCACATCACTCATTGGCAAAGCATGAATTAGCCTTCGAGTTGTGGCTTCTTGTTCATCTTTCACTATCTGACCTTTCATTTCAGGTTCTCTTCTCTTAGTCTTCCATGACCCATTCCTCTAGAAATGACTTTTGAATAAGCTAATAAGAGATCGATTACGCGCATCATCGCAGAATCGATTGTCTTGGAAGGAATTAGCTAACTAGCCTAGCTGACAAGGCATGGCATGAATGGCGGGATGCTAACTCGATTCGCCCTTGCCTCTACGGGATCAACTACTACTTATATAAATATAAAGCACCAAAGGTAAGCAGTTCCCAGTCGAAAGAGAAAAGCTATTCTTCTTAGCAGTTAAACAAGTGAATGGAATGATTTTTCCCCCGAGGGTGACTTCACTACCTGGATCCTCATCTCTTGAACTCGTTCTGGCAGCTAGTTTAATGGCACCGCCATCTCATCTAGTCTAGATCGATTCCCTAAGAGCTTCTTCTCTAGCAGGCGATTTTGCCCATTTTCTCTTTCCTGGTAATAAGGCAAGGCCTTTCCCTATCACGACCGCCTTCCTTTCTTCGGCATTCATTCGTCTCAAAAGAAAGAGCTAGCGAACCTCACCAATTCCATTCCAATTCTCTCAGACAGAGCAGGATAGCTGCCATCAAGCTGCCCCTTTAGAGCGAGGGCCTTCCGAGACCAATGCTATCAAGAAGAAGAGCCTTGAGCTAAATCATTGACCTTGCGCCTGCTTTGATTAGGACATTGCCGCATTTCATCTCAAAGAGGATCTAACTCTTTCCGGCTTAGCCGAACTACTTGGCTCGGGTCAATTCAGTCTTTTTTTATCGCGCCAAAGGGCTGATGAAAGAGCACCGTCTTCTCTTCTTCCTGAAAACATTTGCAGAGCAGTTTTTACAAAAAGACTAGCATCTCTAACAGGAAAAGCAAGCAAAGACCTCCCTTGGTGGCCTCCCTCCTTGAGAAGGGTCAAAGCAGAATCAGACTCTCGGACGTGGGATCTTGCCTAAAGAAATTTCCATTGAGCGGGGTAAGTCTCAAAAAGCATTTCACCGGCACTCTTCCCCCCTTACTCCAAGAGCCGAAACAGCCTCTATTCCTTCAACAGCAGTTAGACCTTTTTCTAATCCCGGATAAGCAGCTTAGAGTAGTGAAGGAACCCGAGAGGAAGAACCCTATCTTTGAAGGCTTGAGGGAACGGAATCGGAATTGAGGCTTTCAAAGAATGCTTTCAAGAAGCGCTTTCTTATTTCTTCTGGGGATGATTGAGTGGAAGTTGTTGTTTTTTTTTCCCTTCTAGACGGTTTTCTGCGGTTCCCCTTTTCCGTCAGTTGGGGTTGGATTCCTTTTGAAGGTAGGAGTTCGTTACAGGGAGTGCTGCTAAGGTATTTTGTAAGTTCCTGCATATCAAGTTCTAAGGTAAGCGCTGTGCTAAGTTTATAAGTCCGTCTATGTCGATTCAGTTGCAGTTATTCGCCTTTCTTGCGAGCCAGAAGTTTTAGTTGTTTTCCTTTCATTCACCCTCTCCCTGTCATTAGCTATCCTAAGCCTTTCTTTCGTCCTGCCATTCTTTCTGCTAGCTATCTAGTGGGAGAAAAAAGAGAAGCCCATACTGTTGGAGTGCTAGGCTAAGCCCTTTCCCTAAAGAGTACTTTCGTATGCATAACCTGTTCTTTCCTATGGCTAAGCCGTGGAATCCTATGGACGTGGAAGACTATAGATAAGCAGTGGAAGTTAGATCAGTTGCTTAGGAAGGTGCCTATAGAAGTTCCCTGCCATGCATTTCCTGGACTCTGATAGCCCTGCATATGATTCTATGGCGGTCCAGGGGGAGTTCCCTGCAGCCTATATATAAAGCTATATAGTTTCAATGGCAGTTGCCTTCGGTGCATTTTCAGTAAAAAGAATATAAAAATCCCTAGCCAGCTTATCTAATCTCCCAGACTTTATCGAGCCAGTTCGAGGGGTTGTAGTTCCACCCATCCTAACTAAGCTCTTCAATTGCTAATGCCGTACTTGGGGTTGGGGTTTTAGAAGGAGTGGAAATTCTAGATTGAGTTCTCTTTGCTCTTCTGTCTCTCGCCCTTCCAGTCCATCGATTGTTAGTTCTCTTGAGACTTCTGTTACATCCCTTAAGTCAGTCTTAAGGGTAGATAGCGCTATAGGCTAACGATAAGATTCAAGGGCCTTCTATTTAGTCGATGCTTGTTTTTCCTTTGATGGAGAAGTAGTAGTTGCTTCTCTCTTCAAGTTCAAGCGAGTTGTTGGAGTGCTTTTGTAAGAAGCCCCTCCTGTTGGCGTGCTATAAAATTGAATTTGAGTGATAGGCCAATGCTAAGTCTTCCATGTCGTTGGATAGTCGGTTCGAGGGCAAGGAAGGAAGTTATCATTTTTAAGCCTGCGAGCTAGTAATTCCTCTCCTCGAAAAAATGGGCATACCTTTTGATTTCCTTCGCTTCGTAAAGTAAACGACAATGGAAAGAGTGAAAAAAAGAGTGGAAGTTGCCCCTCCTAGGGTTCCAATTTGAGTTTGAGGTTACATTGGAGTCTCTTACTAGTCCATTTCTAATCCTTTTTAGCCAGTTTCCTTCTATCCCATTGAAGCAGTTGTACCAATTGCAACAGTCTTAAGGCCATTAGTTGGAGTGCTAAGTGCTGCTTTGGCAGTCGAGTTTTTTCTTACATCCAGTGCTACATCTAGAGGTCCAGTCCCCTAGGTCATTTGATATCTCTAGTCTGAGTTCCGTTCAACAAGCCAGTTCTGTTAGATCGCTTACAGTCCCCGTAGTGTCCAGTAGCTGTCTCTTTTTCTTACCTTAACCTTAGGCAAGCGAAAGACATAGGCTTGAAATAAAAGTTAAGATATCTCCATCCGGTGGGAGTTGCTATCCATATAGTTCCATGGCAGTTCTACTTGCAGCCATTGAGAGTTCTCTTGCATCCGCTTTCAATCCAGCAGAGTAAGGGGCAAAAGGATCTGACGCAAGTTGGAGCTAAGGATCGACAGAAAGCTAGGGTTTTTCGTGCTTCTCCCTTCTTATCCTTTTCTAAGGAACTAAGGAGTTAACGATATCTCGCTTAAGGAGATATCTAGCCAAGCGATTCACCTGATCCAGACACGCCAATAGGCGGGTTTGAAGATAGTAAGTAAGAGTAGTGGCATTCTCATCAAAAGGATAAGTAAGTTCGCAATCCAGTGATAAAGTGAAAAAAGGTGCTTTTTTCTGCGCATATTCCCTGGTGAGGATATGCATATAATATTATAGGTATTAGAGTGCATCAAGATTATAGGTTACAGTTTCTAATCTATAGGATTGATTCTGGCTTCTGTAGGACTACTAACTAGACTATGCTTTCTCTCCGGGCCTTTGCTAAAAACGTTGGAAGGAAATCTGTGCGAAGGCTTTCTGTGGGTAAGGCAAAGGTAGATGTAATATTGCGATATGTGTCTGACCTTGGTAATTCCTTTATTTACCTAGTGGGTCTAACTAGATTTTATGTCTAAGGAAGAGGAGAATCGCCCTAAAGAGCCTGCCTAGTCCTTCTCGAATCCTGAGAGTTCTGTTCCATTTCGTAAGCGAGTGTTCAGTGTGAAGTACTTCCATTCGCCCCTCCTCCAATTGCGGACTCCTTGTCAGAAGAGTTATCAAGCGCAAGGGAAAAGACTAGCAAGCCAATTACAGTCTTAAGGGTTGGTGTTCGAATTCTCTTCTCATTGGATCCAGTTGGAATTGTAGTTCTCTTTGCTGTTGTGCCAAGCGAGGGAGTTCTTTGATAACTCTACCAATAATTAGGGTGCAGGCAAGTTTACTCGCTTCTCCTCGAATTGCATAAGAAAGATGGTTCTGGAGAGAAATCCTACCCGCAAGCATTTGCTTATAGAATGGTGGAGGGAGGAAGAGGTAGCAATACATTCCGCCTGATGCTTGATCACTGCATTCGTGATATATCAAATGAGCTCTCCGATCTATGATGAATAGTTCCTTTTATAGGATCATATTTCTTTCTAGTCCTAAGCATTTTAATTGGACCTTTCTCCTTGACTTCAGTTTTGGAATATTTTCATCCGGGATTGGAACGACCTATGTTGTAACGGAGGAGAGAAGGTGAACCAGCTTCCTTTGGTCGCCTCTCCCGTCTGGTCGAGTAGCTTTCGCTCCTTCCTACTTACTTTATTATAATATAAGCGGCTACGTGGCCTATTGGGAGCTTTTTAGTCATAGTGGGAGCTTTCGGAAATAACTTTGCAGGTCAAGATCATAGGAAGAGGGAAGAACAAGGGAGAAGATCTTTTTTAAAAGAAGACGATTCCAAAAGAAACTCAAAACGGAGAATAGGATGCCTTAAAGGTAAATAAGAAAGATCATAAATAAAAAAGAAAATAGCTGCCTAGCCCGCGTTAAACAAAGAGCATGAAAGTTCCTCAATTGTTTGGTCAAGAGGGGTCCTTAACCAAAAAGGCCCTTCTCTCAGGACTGGATGGGACTGATCTAGGAGTAATTTTGTCATCTCTGTACCGACTTCTACATCACGATTACTTTATAAAGCTTATATAAAAACCCTTCCTTCTATTCTTTTTCCATAAGTCAAGCTGGCTAGCCAAAGCTTCTTGAATGACCAACTCTTGCTCGTCCTTTTGGCCCTTTACTTTGAGTTCACCAACCGAACATGACAGTTCTTCCATTCCTCATGCATTCAATAATAGGTCTGGTTTGGGGCTTTCTACGATACTTAATTGTACGATCCTTTAAAGTCTCCGGTGCTGCTCCTGGCAACCGAGGCCGACACAAGACACAACCGCAGCAGTTCGACTAAGAGCATGCTTCCTCTTCCTCACGAAATGAATTTGAATGTGGCCTCTTTCTTCCGGTGAGGTGATCGATCCAGAAAAGGTAGGGATAGAGCAGTGTCCATCTATCGGATCGAACATCAGCGGCTGATGGGGATTGATCCATCGGTCAAGGGAAGACTGACATCAAATCTGAGACGGGGAATGGTAAGACCTTACCGAGTGTGCATCATATCAAGGTGATGGTCCAGGCAGCAATGCTAGGTTCGAGGAAGAGACCAGTAGGTTTGGAAAGCCTGTCGATCCATCCTGATTAACTTACGCTATTTCTGACTAGAAAGAGGACTTAGATGGGAGAGGAAGGGGGTGAAAGCAAGATCCGAAAGAAAAGGGCTCTGGTGAGAAAGCAATAAAATAGATTGTCCCTAAAGCAGAAGTTAAATAAAGAAAGAACGTCAAAAGATCATGTGCAAGAGCTGCCATCAAAATCAACTTTTGTCAATGTCTAAAAGTAAAAAAAACTTTCTCACCCGAGTAGCAAATACTAAAGATATACCCATTCCAGCATCTCCACACACCATTGTTTCCTTTTTCATCGACGATCGGCCTAGCCCTTACTTTGTATTCCGCCATCCTTCCTATGTAATGGTCTTAATTAAGGCGTATTCCCATGATAATGAGATCAGGCTATCAATATCAGAGGCCAATTTGCTACCTAGCTTAATCCCATAAGTCATTGGCATATTTACTAGCAGTACAGAAGTTTTTTTCTTCTTTTCAGGGTAAGTTGTCTCAATATATTTTTTTTACCTACCACTTCGACTTTGCTAGAAGAAAGTTTTTAACATTGGCGGCGGGCGCCCCGTATTGCATATGAGATTCCCGTTCGGCAACTCCGATAGGCATCACTCCTAAGCTCCAGAATCAAATAGGTGGTTGCAACACTTGTTGATATCCATTTTACCAGCAGCAAGCCAGTGAAAGAAAGTTTATCATATGAGCAGAGCAAGCAAGTTATCTTTCAGTTAAGGGGAATCCTAGTCACTCGACTTTTCAATTATTATCCTAAGAATAAAGAAAATTATTGACTTCCTTTCTGTGTCAAGCGTAAGGCATAGGATTGAAAGACGGTTCAAAGATATTTCCAGCTAGGATCTTTGCCGCTTTATTACCTGGACCTGTTATCTTTCTAGTCTTACATAATACTACTAGCCCTTTAAGCCAGTCTTACTGAATCCCCCCCTCTTGTAAAAGGAAAGTGCATGATAAAGACTGCCAAAGCCTAATCCTGCAGAGTCTGTTCGAGAACCCTTGCAGCTAACTAATACTAATAGTTGCTTTTGGGTCATGTCACGCTTTAAGGAGGTTAAGACCTGGTTGGCATGGAAGGGTAGTGGCCTGTGAGCTACGTTCCGTAAGTCACTCTATACCGGAGCCTTAGACCTAGTTAGCTTAGCTTGGCTTAGTTAGCTTGCTTGGTTGGATTGCTTTGTGTTGATTACACCACCAACTTTCCCCACAGATTCGGTTAGTGTGCATATACTTCCCTAATGCATTTTTATCTTATTGGAAAATTCCTTCGCCAATCTTCTGAGAGAAAGAATAAGGAAGGTAACTATATTAGAAATCATACTCTCTGGGAAGAGCTTAGCGCTTTCTTTGTATGTACGCTTCGGTCCCTTCCCGTCTTTGAAAGAGGCGCATACGCATCACCAGGAAAGCCTAGCTACTTGGAAGCCTTTCCCTGTCCCTTGCCTCTTACCGTGGTAAAAGCCGTTGATATTCGTAGATCGTTCGTTGATTCCCTGCTTTCGGCCCGTATTCTCCGTCTAATTAACCTTCTTCGGGGACTCCTCCATTGGCCCTTTCCCTATACAACCTAATTTCTTTCCCCGCACACTATGGATGCTACACCTTTTCCTTATTTAAATATAGCCTATCCACCCTCCTTGTTTTATAAATCTTCCACTGTGCCATTAGGCGCTTGGTTGTTCTGTCATTAGGCTTCGTACCTCTGTGATCTTTGACTTTAGTCGAACTACATCCTCTATACCTATCATGGTAAACAATTCTCTGGGACCTCTTTCCCCCTGTACTACGACTCTGCTCCTTCTGTTCTGCCTCTTTCTAACTTGGTAAGACTTGGCCTTCCCCTTCTACTGTTCGAGATCCAGATTCATACCTTAGTGATCGATAGGGAGAATTGGACCCATAAGCAAGCCCATTGCCGGCTAAGCCGGGCCATGCTACCAAGCACCCTTAGCCAATGATCCAGCTGCTTCTGTTGACTATACAGTCTATGCAGTTGGTTCTGTCGCTTCAGCGGAAGAGTCAGCAGCATAGCCAGTTGCTGGGCCAGCTGCATAATCACGTATGTAAGCAAGTGCTTATAAGTTGACAAAAGAAACAAAAACAAGCTTTCCTATATTTTGACGAAGTACCTGATTCATCATCCTCATAAACGTGCTAGGCGCATTAGATAAGCCTTTGGACATTACCGGCCACTCGTACAATCCATTCCGAGTCTTGAAAACTGTCTTCCACTCGTCGTACCTTTCAGTCTTCATTTCTGAAGAACGAAGTGCTCTTTAGATTAGATGGGGAGATACAGTTTTTAGTTCGACCTACAGGTAAGTAAGAACGAGCTCCCTTTAATAAAAGGACTGAAGGCACTACAGCGGGCCTCAATCAGATCCATAATTCCTCTTGCTTGTGCAGGAGTAACTAGAAAACTTAAAATTGCAATGCAGTTGTCAACTAAGAACCACCGGAAGTCCATGCAAGCCGGGCTGACATTAACCAATAAGATACCTCACTCGAAAGAGCCTGAAATCAAAGACCCAGTCAGGGATAGAGTCGAGAATGACATTCAAATTGTGTTAACAGCTGTGTGGGAGTACTGCTTCGTTTTATAAGGGTATAGTTTCTTTAATTGAGTGAAACTCCGCCAGTAGTCTTTCTGAATGTGATAGTTGAGAACTGTGATTATTCGCTCGATCAACTCTTTGCCATCACGCTCTGGCTTTAGCATCTGCCGAGCACATCTAAGCGCAAAATAGAAAACAGTGCCTGGATTTCAATTGGATACCCGTATTCTCTGTTCCAGGTACAAGTCAAGTTAAATTTACAAATAAAAATTCAGTGTTATAATTCTTCAAATCAAAAAATTCACTACGAAACAAGGCCGGGACCAAGCCCTAAATTGGAGATTTTGGAAAACTGATAATAGTACACTTAAACTATCAATTATATTAGGTAGAGGATCAATTTCATCGAAATTACAGGCATAACTCATTCCTTCATGGAAAAAAAGTGTCTTTCATATACCTCTGCTTGAAGAGAAGTAGAGCGGCTCAGGAACATCTTGGTAGAAGTACCGATATGGAGCAATTGTTGCCGGTCTAGACAATTTTGACGGCTGCCATGCTGAGATAGTACAGCTAGTCAACTAATAGGTAATCCATACTAGTGTGTCTGATGTATGTGAGAAGGATCTTGACAATATTTCCAGTCAGTATGTGGAGTCCAGATGAGATCTGGCTGATCCCGTGTCAAAAGGCCTTGGCAAGGAAAAAACCAGAGCATAGTTAGTTGTCTTGTACTTTACGGTAACCCAACCTGGTGATATTCTCCTAGGAAAAATGAGAAATAGAAGCACATGAATGAATTTTCATTCTTCCATACCTATGGTCTATGTGCTTATTCCTGCATTTAAGTTCTATTAATGAATCTATAGACCGGGTTGGAGAAAGAAACCTGATAGATTCACCGATCTGAGTGTGGTATTTCCATTCCTATAGGATTTATTTGGACTTGAATCCTTAGAGCACTCAGAATATTGGGATCCTAGGCACATGGCCGTAAGGTGCCGAGCTTATCTGTAAATACTTTAGTGTGTGTGTGTGTCATTTCTGCTTTGTCAACATGCTTCTTAGAAAAAGACCTTGTTCACCTAGTCTTAGGAAGCTCCATTCTTTAGAGGTAAATATGATGTGATGATGTTGAAATAGCAGATTATATAAGCATCACTTCAGCCTGGCAAAACTGGCTTGAAGGGTAGTTTGTGTAATAGCTTTTTCTGCCCTACGACTAGTAGGTAACTCACTACCTTTATGGAGTAAGAATCATTCCTGCTTCCAGACTTCCCCTTCGCCTGCACAGAAATTATAGGAACTTCACTGAGACCTGGTTAAGGGAAGAAGGTAAGGCAGATTCTAGAACAGCGGTTGATTCAAGACTGTTCTTTCTGTGATCGTGGCTATCTTTACTAGAATGAATGTGCAGTTCAGTTCTTTAGGGCTCAAGCAGTTGAGTCAATAGCAGCAGTTAGTAATTCAATTGCAAACAGAACACCAGATACGAGAACAATAATAATTCATACTCCAAACTACCAGCTCATTCCCCTCCTTCCTTTTGAAAGCGGACATCTGCCTAGGAAAAAGAAATTGATAGAGGTTTTTCTTCCAGATATGCCACTAGCCCTAGCTGTTGACTATCTAGCTTCCAAACCAAAGCCTATAGAAAGCTGCCTTTATTGCCAACAATTGCATCAACCGCGGATACTACCACTTGCATCGGTTACTCAAGGAGTTCAGTTCCTAAACTAAATAGGAAGATGTGGGATTAGTTTTCAAATGAATCGAAGATGGACATGAAGAAGGAATTTTATTTCGAGAGAAAGATTCTGTCACCGTTGCAGATTCCATTCCTGATAACCTTCCACCAGATTACTTTACTGACTGGAATGAATGGAACGTACATGTACAGGAACTGGTTTAACAAAAGGGGCTCGAACTAAAGGGATCTGATACCTGGCTCTCTTGGTATGAGACGTAGGTTATGTAGGCGGACAACTTTTCCTAGATTGTGTTCGATCACAAAAGGCCAAAGAATCGATTACTAGTATGCCTTCTTACAGTTGTCAACCAATTTTACGGGGAAAACGCAACTCTCTCTCGATTTGACTTATTAGAAGAGAAGGTACGGAAAGAGAGGGATTCGAACCCTCGGTAAACAAAAGCCTACATAGCAGTTCCAATGCTACGCCTTAAACCACTCGGCCATCTCTCCTACATAATGATTATGACCCAAAAACCGCGAGTCGGGACCCTCTTTACCCCCCATGATATACCTCGTTTACTTCTTCCTGGGCGGACCGGTCCCTGCTACTATCTAACCTCTCTGGCACTTCATCTAGCCGCTTTCTGAATGACTGGTTAAACTATGTCACTGCTGGTTCATTGCGCACCTCCTACCCCACAAATTGGGTTAGTGTTCTTCGCTATCCCTAAACCTCCGGATAAAGGGATGATGATTGAACCCCCAAAAAATTATCCTATAGTACTCGCAATTAACACCTGCCTCGGACTATGAGATATATATGGCGTCTTAACACGATAGGCGATGATTTAGAGAACGGCTAGGCTAACTAGGAAGAACAGGCTTTTCTCCATATAGATGCGCAGAATCGTCCGCTGTCTCTGCAATGACATTTGAGGAACGAGACTGATTCCTCAACCTCTGGTTAAGAGGGATTACTCCATCTCCATCATTGCATATTTTGGATATAATAAGTAGGATAGAGCGGATGCAAGAGCCGTCTAAGGGGCGTAGCGTATTACTAGTGGGATAACTTGAATATGACTATCCTGGGATGAGTATGTGGTAGTAGAAGATGCAGCAAAGCAGACTTCCCCTTTTAGTACTAGAAGACGGGAGCTTGCGGTTGTGTGTAGACTACCGAGCTCTCAACAAGGTGACCGTTCGCAACTAGTCTGATAGCAGACTTAAGCTTAAATCAATTCCATTCCTTTCCGTGCCGGTCAGCTAGGCCCACTAAGGCTAAGTGATAGAGTAAGGTGCGAAGCGAAGTCATATCGTAGTCAGTTAAGCGAGAGTACATAAGCTCGGGAAGCAGCACAAGCGAAGTACTCGAGTGAAGAAAGAAGAGAGAGGGAATGCTTTGCCAGCGAACCAGTAGCAATCCGGTTAAAAGCCAGTAGCACGATTGCAGTTCCTCGGTCTCAGTCCTGCGAGCGAAAGGTGCCAAGCTAAAGTCAGAGAATCCGCTGCAAGTGCAAGATCGGACGTTAATCAGGAAGCATACAGCAGCAAGCACACATCTTTGCGGTCCTTCTAAACCTTATTATATTAAGCCGATGTCAGCCTTTAGGTAAAACCTAATCTTGAGTGTTGAACCATAGGTTCGGTACAAGAGGAATCCTTCAACAACTCGGTTCGCCGTCAGTTTGCAAACCGTAGGTGGGTGCGAACTACTAGTAGAGGCCCGTCCAGGGATCCGCGTGACTAACGCCATGGCCAAATTACCTCCCGGATGGGGAACCTCATGCCCTTATCCACTTTAAAGGGTTTAGGCAACTTTGAAGTTCCTGAAGCTTTACACGATGGGGGATGAGAGAAGGGTTTACACCATGAAAGTAGTTGAGCCCGTACACATGAAGCCATTAGTGCAAAAGGAACGGGTCCTTGATCCTCGCTGCTCCAGATAACGAATACAAAGAAATAAGGATAAGAAGTAACGTACGGCGCTGCCGAAAGAGCTCTTTAAAGAGCCCATCTTGGATACTCAAGAAAGGAGTGGCTAGACAGGCAACCAAAGAAAAAGGAGCATATAATTAAACTAGCACTCGAGTCAAGCAAGACGGGAATGTTCCAACAGTAAGAAGGGGGGAATTCTATTTTTTCATACGGTTTTTAAGAAAAGAATTGATAGATGGGATAGCGCTTTTAACAGCATCAAATCCTTCTTTTCGAGAAGGAAGTCAGTGTTGCTTTGAAAGCAGCAAGGAGTGATTGGCCAACTTGGTGTGTCCGTCGATAATAGAATCTTTCTATCCTATCTCTTAGCAGTTGAGGACAAAAAGACGGGGCTTTGAGATTCGGTTAGGGAGTGACGGGTTAAATTTAACGGCCAACTTCCATTACATTACTTGACTATCGTACCACGGGTTCGATTCCCGTAAGGGATCCCACTATCTTGCTAAGGAAAGGACCGGGCAGATATTATGTATAACTGGTAGACTGGCGGCTACCCACTTGTAACTTTAGGGAACCTGGCCTGTCAGTATACATTAGTTGTGTTGAAAGACTCCTCCTGCCGAGGAGAAGGTAAGGAGACTACTACTAGCGATACCAAGCCAAGGTTGAAAGAGAAAAATAACAGGCAGCTGGTGAACCATACCGAGCGGTACGACGCTATCAAGCTTTGTTAGTACTCGACTGAAAGGGGAGGGTTTTTTGCCCTTGAGACCTCGTCAACTACTTAGTCTTCTAGAAAAAGAGAAAGCACAACAATCTTGATCTGCGGCTTTGAACCGATTGGAGGGAGTTCTAACGATCGTAGTGTAGGC